TATTGACAATTTCAAAAAACTGTTCATACTATGAACATAGTATAATGGCGGTTGGGCAAGTATGCCCCCATCGTCTAGTGGTTTAGGACATCTCTCTTTCAAGGAGGCAACGGGGATTCGACTTCCCCTGGGGGTAGGTTACTATGAAAGGAAATTGATCAATCCGGGATTATCAATTAACGACTGAAATTGATTCTTCCTGGGTCGATGCCCGAGTGGTTAATGGGGGCGGACTGTAAATTCGTTGACAATATGTCTACGCTGGTTCAAATCCAGCTCGGCCCAAAAATTGGATGATCCACCATTTGTTGTTTTATGAAAATGACCGATGTGCTCGGATACGTCCGTATTACATTACATATTTTTTCTACAAATTAGGAATTAGGATTTTGCTAAATTCCGTACAGGATCTGTAAGTATAAAGTCTAAGAAAAACATTAAAGTAAAAAAAAAAAAGAGTCTTTTTTTTTTCATTGATTAATTTTTCAATTGATTTGGCAATAACGAACGGATTACTCGTAATCCGTGTCGATCTGCGCTAAAGTGCAGATCCATATATATTTTTTATATCAAATCAATATATATATCTTTTATATCAATATATAAAAAAGCCCGCCTCTTTCAGTTACAGTACAACGGCAACGGTTGAATCTCAAATCAAATAGAAAAAAAGGGTTTGAATGAAATTGTAAGAATATGTATGCTATACGATTTATTCCCTGGGATTGTAGTTCAATTGGTCAGAGCACCGCCCTGTCAAGGCGGAAGCTACGGGTTCGAGCCCCGTCAGTCCCGATGGATATAAATACAATCAAAAAAATATTATTTCTAACAGGGACCCCCCCTTTTTTTTATTTCTTTTTTAGTTTAAGGTATACAATATATTATATTTATATAATATAAATAATAAAGTAAAGGTTCCGATGAAGAAAGAAATAAAAATAAGGAATTTTTGATTGCATCAGAAAGTAAAATTTTTTTATTTGGTATGGATAAAAGATCTTCCTATGTTATACTATTTAATTCTCGACTATGAATCGATTTGATAGCTCAGATATTGTTATTCGTGATATTGATTCGATTTGATATCATCGAGATAAAATTGATACCATTGAATTTACCGCCGAAAGATTGAACATTTATATGGGATTAAATCCCGAAGTATTAATTTTATTAGAAATTAAAGAGAAAGAAAACATAGAGATTATGGAAGTAAATATTCTCGCATTTATAGCTACTGCACTCTTCATTCTAGTTCCTACTGCCTTTTTACTTATAATTTACGTAAAAACGGTAAGTCAAAGTAACTAATCTCTAGTTTTACTTAAACATGACTTCTGATTTCTTATCAATGCAATGATTGATAATGATTGAATAAAAAAAAATGAAAAAAGGATTTCAATTTCGGGTCTTAGTTTTAAACGAAATGATCAGACTACAATCAGCAAAATTTTATGAAATCCATATAGTATAGTCGAAAGAAATCAAATCTATTTCTTTCGACTATACTATCTATTATGGTAGTGTATAAAGTTTGACTCTATGTTTTATTGATTTGAAAAAATAAAAGGGTTTAATATGTACCAATCCATCTATCTATATCTATAAATAAATATTTATTTTTATATTAATACTATCTATATCTATAGATGGATATATATCGATATAGAATTTTTCTATTTCTGATTCTTTTCAGAGTCCCGGTATCATATTCGGTAGGATATTTAATATATTATATTATAAATATAGTATTTTAGCATTCCAAAAAATGAATTTATTAAATAATTGACAGATGATCCGGGGGTTCCATGAATTCTATGAAAAAAGTTTTTCATATTTCGAAAAGATTGGTAGTAACCAGTTCATCGAAATAGAAATCTTAGAAACAATTTGGTTGGAATGGGAATCCATTTCCCATTATTTGTATTCCCTTTACTTTCAAAATACGAAGATGGTTACAATTCAAATATTTGTTTGATTGAAAGAGTATTTTCAATATTATACATAGAATACATTCCACCACTGGAATACAATAGAATTAAAAAATGCAGATATAATTGCATTTAATTAATTAGTATTAATCAAATAACTAAATTCAATCGTTAAAAAATTTCAGAACCCAGCTATCAAACAATTGATACAGTTTGATCCCTTAACTCAATTAATAGTACCCTTAGAGCCCACTTCTTCCCCATACTACAAGGGAAAGGGAAAATGTAAAAACTACCATTAAAGCAGCCCAAGCAAGACTTACTATATCCATGTAAATTTTGTCTCCTATCGCTATCAATATGAAGGAATTATTTCATTATTGTTTACTAATTTTTCTTGTATTCTTTTCTTATTTAATTTTCACTAAAAATTTTATAATAATAATAGTGGAATCGCTGGTACAGAGTCAAAAAAAGATTCCTGGATAACATAATTGATGAAACAATTCAATAAATCCAATTATAACATCTAACAAGTTCTTATCTGATTTCTAGTAGAATTGAAAAAAAAAAATTAATAATAAAAAAGAAATCTAATTAGATTATTAATCTAACTAATAACGCAGAAGTGTTCATATACTTTACATAAGTCTGTATACAAGGCTTTTCTTCAACCCGAAAAATGGAATTATATTTCCCGTCCGACCTATCCCTTCTTATTCAAGACCCAATCTGTAGACGAACACTACAGTAGTAGTGGAGTAAAAGGACTATCATTTCGATTCCTTTTCACTACCTACTATAAATGAATTTTTCATTGAATTCGAGACAAAAAGATTTTAAGCATTTTAGAGAACAAACCTACTGATGCTTAGAATTTTGCATCAAACAAGTCTCAAAAGTCCTTTTGCCGCACTTGCTTCCTCGATCAACAAAACGGAATAAACTATTTCAATTCTCTTGTCGATCAGGCGACACCCGGATTTGAACTGGGGAAAAAGGATTTGCAGTCCCCCGCCTTACCACTCGGCCATATCGCCAAAATAATACAAAAAAAATATATGAGAATACCCCTCCCCTCAAAAAACCAAACAAAAAAGGGACGGGGTTCTAAACTTCTTTTTTTGATGTGTTTGTATCTTAAATTCCATTTTCTGTAATCCCCTTTTTCAAAGGGATCTCCTCCCTTTTCTATTCAAAAACGTATAGCTTTCAGTCACAAAAGCAAAAATGTCGGGACAAAGCGCAACCATTAACTACAAATTCCTGAATCTGAATCGAAAATGGTTTTTTCTTAATGAGATAAAAAAATCGAAATTGATACATAACCAATCAATATTGGTTTTTTTATTGAAAAAGAATCCTTCTCAATTTCAATTAGAATTGAAATTATAACAGCAACGGTGAATATATGTCAACCCCAGAACATAAATTTTTATTCTTACACAGATATTATAGAATCGGGTATCTTATTCGTATATGATACCGAATATTATAGGGAATTTTAAAGAAATTCTCGTGCGTCCATTTTTGTGCCAATTTTTTATTAAATAGATTGATTGAATTGATGATGAATAGAAAAAAGAAATTAACACGACATACGCGCTGTCCCGAACAAATATGACTGGAATAAAGTAAGAGACATAGATAGCTATAGTTGGGGTTAGATCTATGCATGTTTAATAAATCCTAGTCTTTTTACGCACTGCAATCGTATTCTCAAATTCTAAAAAAAAGGTAAAAATATCTCTCTTCTTTGTGAATTCGAATTCGTTTTGGAACAATTGAAAAGGGAAGTGCGAAAAAAATCAATACTATATTGTTTCTGCTTATTAGATTCTATCTTTATCTCATCGAGCCGAGCAAATCCCGAATTCAATTTTTGTTTTGAGATTCTTAATTCTTAAAAACCCCCCCGAAGTCTAGGTGAATTTTATAAATTTGTGTCGATTTATATTACAAGTTAGATAGATTAGATCGGTTTGTTTTATTACAAAAAAATTCCAATTCCAATTTGCGTATAAAATTATATTTATTCCTCTTTTCATAATAGGTATTTCATAGACGAAGTTAGGTAAAATTTCATGTGATTCAGTAAAGTAAAAAGAACCGAAATTCCATTATTGCTAAATATATTCATGTGATTCGATGAAGAATGACAGCGTGGGATATTTTCTATAAAATAAATGAAATGGGGAAATTGAAAATGCTTGGGGTTGGAAATGAAGGAATGTCTACACTACCCGGATTGAATCAAATACAATTTGAAGGGTTTTGTCGATTCATTGATCGGGGCTTAACAGAAGAACTTTTTAAGTTTCCAAAAATTGAAGATACAGATCAAGAAATTGAATTTCAATTATTTGTGGAAACATATCAATTGGTCGAACCCTCGATAAAAGAAAACGATGCTGTATATGAATCACTTACATATTCCTCTGAATTATATATATCCGCGGGATTAATTTGGAAAAACTGTAGGGATATCCAAGAACAAATAATTTTTATTGGAAACATTCCTCTAATGAATTCCCTGGGAACTTCTATAGTAAATGGAATATACAGAATTGTAATCAATCAAATATTGCAAAGCCCAGGTATCTATTATCGGTCAGAATTGGACCATAACGGAATTTCGGTCTATACCGGCACCATAATATCAGATTGGGGAGGAAGATTAGAGTTAGAGATTGATCGAAAAGCAAGGATATGGGCTCGTGTAAGTAGGAAACAGAAAATATCTATTCTAGTTCTATCATCAGCTATGGGTTCGAATTTAAGCGAAATTCTAGAGAACGTTTGTTACCCTGAAATTTTCTTGTCTTTCCTGAATGAAAAGGAGGAAAAGAAAATCGGGTCAAAAGAAAATGCCATTTTGGAGTTTTATCGCCAATTTGCTTGTGTAGGCGGAGATCCTGTATTTCCTGAATCTTTATGTACGGAATTACAAAAAAAATTTTTTCAACAAAGATGTGAATTAGGAGGGATTGGTCGACGAAATATGAACCGAAGGCTGAATCTTGATATACCTCAGAACAATACATTTTTGTTACCGCGAGATATATTGAC